TGTTCGGAAGAAGAGGAGGATCTGGACAAAATAGATGAAACGGAAGAGATCCGAGTGAATGGAAAGGAAAAAACAAAGGATGAATTTCACTTTCAAGAGGCACACTATCAAGATAGCCCGGTTTACGAAGATTCTGATCTGGAGACCCATCAAGATAATTGGGAATTGGGAAGACTGAAAGAAGAGAAAAATAAAAGATTGTGGGTTGAAAAAACTTTTGTCACTTTTTTTTTTGATTATAAGCGATGGAATCGTCCATTACGATATATAAAAAATGAGAAATTAGAAAATGCTTTACGCAATGAAATGTCACAATTTTTTTTTTTTACATGTACAAGTGATGGCAAACAAATAATATCCTTTACATATCCGCCCAGTTTATCAACTTTTTCGGAAATGCTAGAACGAAGAATTTCTTTGTACATAATAGAAAAACTATATGACGAAGATCTTTATAATTCTTGGATTTATGCTAATGAAAAAAAAAAGTGCAATTTGAACAATGAATTGAGAAGCCGAATTAAAATTATAGAAAAAAATGAGAGATCCTCTAGTCTGGATATGCTTGAAAAAAAAACCATATTATGTGATGATGAAAAAAAAAAGAAATGCTTGCCAAAAGCTTATGATCCTTTTTTCAACGGACCATATCGAGGAACGAGAAAAGAATTAGATTCACGTGCAATCATGAATATTTATACAGATACAGAAGATTTAGTAGAATTTTTTTTTATAAATAAGATTCATGATCTACTTCTTAATGATTCCGTAGAACTTTACCGTCAATCATTTTTGAATTCTACAGAAGAAAAAGGAATTGATTTAGAAAGTGAAGCAAAATATTTTCAATTTTTATTTGATGTAATTACAACACATACAAAAGATCAAAAAATAATGAAAAAGAAATCTATTGGAATTAGAAAAGAAGAAATCAGTAAAAAGGTTTCTCGATGGTCATACAAATTAACCGAGAATTTGAGAGAAGAGGAAGAAGAAAATGAAGAAGATTTGGAGGAAGAATATTATGAGATTCATTCAAGAAGAGCCAAACGTGTGATAATTTATAACGATAATGATCAGAATACCAATTCTCTTTCTAGTATTCAGAATACTAGTGACAATGATAAAAAGGATGATCAAACGGAAGAGGAAGAGGTGGCTTTGATACGTTACTCACAACAATCGGATTTTCGTCGAAATCTAATCAAAGGATCCATGCGCGCTCAAAGACGTAAAACAGTTATTTGGAACCTCTTTCAAGTAAATGTACATTCTCCTCTTTTTTTGGATCGTCTAGACAAAACATCTTTTTTTTCGTTTTTTAATATCAACGAAATTAAGAATATAATTTTTAGGAATTGGATGGGGAGAGAACAAGAATCAGAGTTAAAAATTTCCTATTTTGAAAATGAAGATAAAAAAGAAGAAAAGGAGAAAAAATATAAAAATGAACAGATAGAAATATCTGAAGCTTGGGATACCTTTATATTTACTCAAGTAATAAGAGGTTTGATGTTAGTAACCCAATCTTTTCTTAGAAAATACATTATATTGCCTTCATTAATAATAGCCAAAAATCTTTTCCGTATGTTATTATTTCAAATTCCCGAGTGGGACGAGGATTTTAAGGAATGGAATAGAGAAATCCATATTAAATGCACCTATAACGGTGTTCAATTATCAGAAACAGAATTTCCCCAAGCTTGGTTAATAGACGGTATTCAGATAAAGATTATATATCCTTTCTGTCTGAAACCTTGGAGAAAATCTAGGGCACGATCTCATCATAGAGATCTAATGAAAAAAAAAGAAAAAAAAACAAATTTTTGTTTTTTAACAGTCTGGGGAATGGAAGCGGAACTTCCCTTTGGTTCTCCTCGAAAACGACCTTTCTTTTTTGAACCTATTTATAAAGAACTTCAAAAAAGAAAAAAAAAAGGAGTCATCCAAATAGTTCGAATTATCAACCTAATAATGAAAAAAAAAAAACTGGATAAAGTAAATCTAAATTTCTTATTTGAAGTGAGGAAAAAAAAAGTATATGAATCAAACGAAAAGAAAAAAGATTTAAAAAGAAATATTACTAGTGAATCATCCGTTCTAAATCAAACGATAAATTGGTTCAATTATTCACTAATAGAAAGAAGAATGAAAGATCTTTCTGATAAGACAATTCAAATCAGGAATCAAATTGAAGAAACTGCAAAAGACAATAAAAAAAAAGAAATAGTTATAATTTACGATAATAAAAGATCGGGATTACAGAAGCATATTTGGAAAATATTAAAAAGGAAAAATATCCGATTAATGCGTAAATCACACTACTTTATCAAATCATTTATTGAAAAAATATACATAGATATTTTTTTATGTACCATTACCCTTTCTAAGATCAATACACAACTTTTCTTTGAATCAACAAAAAAGATCTTTAATAAATCCATTTACAACAATGGAATAAATAAAGAACAAGAAGGAATTGATGAAAGAAATCAAAATACAATGAATTTTCTTTTGACTATAAAAAAATTGTTTTCAAATGTTGATAATACTAATACTAGCAATAAAAATTCCAATACTTATTGGAACTTATCTTCCCTATCTCAAGCATATGTTTTTTACAAAATATCACAAAACCAATTATTTAATAAGTATCAATTGAGACCTGTACTTCAATATCAAGGGAGCTATCCTTTTTTTAAGAATAATTTAAAAGACTATTATATGATACACGGAATATTTCATTATAAATCAAAACATAAGCAAATTAATACGTTTGTAATGAACGAATGGAAAAACTGGTTAAAAAGTTATTATCAATACGATTTATCTAAAAAAAAAAAGTATCAATTAGTATTAGTACCTAAAGAATGGAGAAATAGAATTGATAAACATCGTATGATTCAAAATAAGGAATCAAATCAATTGGATTTCTATAAAAAAGATCGATTCATTTATTCCATGAAAGAAAATGACTATGCAGAGAATTCATTTATGAATAAAAAAGATAAATGGAAAAAACATTACAGATATGATATTTTATCATATAAATACATAAGCCTCCCTAATTTATACATTTCTGAATCAACATTAGAAAAAAAAGGGGACCAAGAATTTACATATCATTTCAATACATCGAAACCTGAATCATTTTATGTATTGGTAAGTATACCTAGTAATGATTATCTAGAAAAAGTAGAAAAAGGATTTCGTATTGATAGGAATACTAATTTGGATAGAAAATATTTTGATTGTAGAATTCTTCATATTTGTTTTCTAAATAATATTGAGAATAATATAGAGATCTGGACCAATGCACATATTGGCATCAAGATTCAGAAAAATACTAAGACTGAAATTAAGAATTTCAACAAAATGGAAAAAAAAGATCTTTTTTTTCCTACAATTTATCAAGAGAGCAAAACATGCAATTTTGTTTTTGATTGCATGGGAATGAATAAAAAAAGGTTCTATGATAATGATATCGCATCCAATCATGATACTATATCCAATCATGATACTATATCCAATCTAGAAACTTGGTTCTTCCCAGAATTTGTACTACTTTTTGATGTATATAAAATTCAACCTTGGATCATCCCAATCAAATCACTCTTTTTTCATTTTTCTATAAATGAAAAAAGTAAAAAAATTAACGTAAAATCATCTAAGAAAAAAAAAGATCTTGAATTAGTAAATTTCAAGCAGGAAGAAAACCAACAACAAGTCCAAAGAAATCTTGTATTTAATCTACTAAACCAAAAGAATAAAAAAGCTGTTGAAGAAGATTATGCAAGCTTAGAAATAAAAAAAGGTATAAAAAAAAAACAATATAAGAGCAAGAATGAAATGGAATTAGATTTCTTTTTGAGAAAATATTTACTTTTTCAACTAAGATGGTCTGATCATTTGAATAATAAAGTAATAAAAAATATAAGGGTATATTGTCTCCTACTTAGACTGATAAATCCAAAGGAAATTGCTATATCTTCGATTCAAAGAGGTGAAATAAATCTAGATGAAATGTTGATTCAAAGGGACCTAGTTCTTACAGAATTGATAAGAAAGGGAATATTTATTATTGAACCAATTTGTCTATCTATACGAAGGGACGGAAAATCTATTATATATCAAACTATGGATATTTTATCAGTCGATAATAAGAAGTACCAAACAAATAAAAAATACACAAAAAAAAGAATTGAGAAAGGGGGGTTTGAAAAATCCATTGCACGACACAGTAACATATTTTTGAGTGGAGATAAAAATCATTATGATTTACTTGTTCCTGAAAATATTCTATCCCCCAGACGTCGTAGAGAATTTCGAATTCGAATTTGTTTAAATTCCCAGAATTTTCATGTTGTGGATAGAAATCCAAGATTTTGCAATGAAAATAAAATAATAAACTGTGGGCAATTTTTGAATGAGAACAAACATATTAATACAGATAGAAAAAATTTCATTAAATTCAAATTGTTTCTTTGGCCCAATTATAGATTAGAAGATTTAGCTTGTATGAATCGCTATTGGTTTGATGCCAATAACAGCAGTCGTTTCAGTATGTCAAGAATACATATGTATTAACAATTAGGAATCAATTCAATTCCAATGAAAAAGAATTTAGAGTTGATTTCTTACATATCGTCTAACATATTTGGTAGATGAGAAAGCCAAAAAACATATACACTATGTAATAATACTATAATAAATGATGCTGATTTTATAGTTTTATAGTATATCAACTTTCATTAGGAAGAGTGGAATTTATTTAAGTAAAAAGAAAAAAGAAATTGTTCTATTTCGCAAATACATATATGTTTTGTATATTTGAATCAAAATATACAAAACATAAACCACATAAATGAAAAAAAGAGTATATGAATATAATCCAATTTTGATGTATACTAGATGAAAATATAAAAAAAACTGGCATAATAAATATTCTTTATTATTATTTTTTTATTTTATTTTTCCTGATCGGTAAAATTCACAGAAAATAAAGATACAAATTTTCATTTATGGTCAAAAAAAATTCATTCATCTCAGTTATTACACAAGAAGAAAAAGAAGAAAATAGTGGATCTGTTGAATTTCAAGTATTCCATTTCACCAGTAAGATACGAAGACTTACTTCACATTTAGAATTGCACAAAAGAGATTTTTTATCACAAAGGGGTCTACGAATAATTCTAGGAAAACGTCAACGATTATTGACTTATTTGTCAAAGAAAAATAAAGTGCGTTATAAGAAATTGATGGATCAATTAAATATTCGGGAACCAAAAATTTCTTAATTAAATTTGAATTTCTTATTATTATTCTTGTTCTTTTTTATTTTTTAATTATTTTTTTCTTAGTTCAGTTATTCTTTGTTTATATTTTTCATTTTAATAAATTAATGAAAAAATGAAATAAGGAAAAAAATATGAGCCACAAGGTACATTGGACAAAGTTTCATAATTATCTTATCCCATACAAATCATTTACCTGTAACTATTCAATATCTTTAGTAATATTTCTGGGATCAGTTCTTATATTTGGAGGTCTGGGAATAGTATTACTTACCAATCCCATTGATTCTGCCTTTTCATTGGTATTGTTTCTTCTTTTTTGTATATCCTTAATTCTATATTTTTTTAAATTTTTATTTTGTAGCTGCCACACAGTTCCTTATTTGTGAGAACCATAAATGTATTAATCATATTTGCTGTGCTGTTTATGAACGATTCAGAATATTCCAATGATTCCTATTTGCGGACTTTTGGAAATAAGATCACTTCATTGGTTTGTACAAGTATTTTTTTTTCATTGAATGACTACTCTCCCAAATACGTTATGGTATGGAATTTTTTGGACTACAAGATCAAATCATATTATAGAACAGGATTTTTTCATAAGTAACGTTCAACAAATTGGGATTCATTTATCCACAGATTTTTCTCTTCCTTTTAAACTCATTTATCTAATTCTTTTACTTTCTTTGATAGGTGCAATTACTATGGCTCATCAATAATCTAATATCTAATATAACTAATCTAAAATATAATAATAATAAGAAAGAAGAACTTCCTTTTTTTTTATTAAAAGAATGAAAATGGATTTAATCTATTTTTTTCTCGATCTACTGTGAATATATTCTTTTGTTCTGTAATTCTTCTATTCTAGTCAATTTAATCGGTTTAATTTTTGTTCATATTTCAATGAATTGAGAGAGATGGGGAATTTATTAATAATGTTAGCACATGTATTTCTTCTAAGTGTTTATTTATTTCCTATCGGTATCTATGGACTGATCACAAGTCGAAGCATGGCTAGAACACTTATGTGTCTTGAGTTTATACTGAATTCGGTGAATTTAAATTTCGTCACATTTTCCAATCTATTTGATAGTCAACAATTAAAAGGAGAAATTTTCTCAATCTTTGTTATAGCCATTGCTGCTTTTTAAGCAGCTATTGGACTAGCTATTGTTTCGTTGATCCTTCGTAACAGAAAATCAATTCGTATTAATCAATCAAATTTGCTGAAGAATTAGTCATAATTCTTCTATTTTCACATAGAAATCAAAATTTCTAATTTTAGAATATTCTAAATAGAATCTAATAGAATTAGAATAATAAGATAATATAATTGAATAATAAGATAATATAATTAGAATTCAATATTAATAGAATCTAAAATTCTCTTATTATTATTTACTTATTTATTTTCTTTCTTCTCTTTTTTCATATAGATTTATGATTGAGATTTAGAGTTACTAACCTCTTCTATCACTAACCTAATAACAAACGTATTAATTTGATATTGAACGTATTAATTTGATATTGATATATTATATATTAATATCAAATTAATTCTATTTCTATCTATCTACTAAAATCTTTCTATATTCTATATCTATATACATTCTATATACATATAGTAAAATTAACATGAATTGAATTCGTAAACTTATATTTCATGGTTATTGAAATAGAAATCAAAGTATCTTGGTCCTTTCTCATAAACAGATTAAAAAATCTATTGATTCTTAAATTTTTGATAAATCATTGATTCATCTGGTGTCTACAATAGAAAATATATGATTATTTCATTTTCTTATTTTACCAGATTGAAAATTTTTTTTGTTCAAAACTGGAATTTATAGACCCAATGTCACATTCAGTAAAGATTTATGATACATGTATAGGATGTACCCAATGTGTTCGAGCTTGCCCCACGGATGTATTGGAAATGATACCTTGGAACGGATGTAAAGCTAAGCAAATTGCTTCTGCGCCAAGAACTGAAGATTGTGTAGGTTGTAAAAGATGTGAATCCGCTTGTCCAACGGATTTTTTGAGTGTCCGTGTTTATTTATGGCATGAAACAACTCGCAGCATGGGTCTTTCTTATTGATATGTGACAAAAAACTCTACTTGAATCATTTGATTCCTCTTTACCAAAAAAGCCCGTATTCGAGAAAAGAGATTATATTATTCTTCTCCCGAGCACGGGCTTTTTTGGTATAATCTTATCTTGTCTTTATCACGAGTTATTTTCCTTGGTTAACAATACTTTTTGTTTTGCCCATATTTGCGGGTTCTTCAATTATCTTTTTCACTCATAGGAGAAATAAGGTATATAGGTGGTATACTCTATATATATATGTATCCTAGAGTTACTTCTAATGATCTATTTATTTTTTTATCATTTTCCAATTGGACGATCCGATCCATTAACTCAATCCAAGAAAGATTTTAAAGGGATCAATCTTTTTGATTTTCAATCGAGACTGGAAACCGATGGACTTTCCATAGGACCCTTTTTACTGACAGGATTTAGAACTACTTTAGTAGCTTGGCCAATTACTCAAAATCCGCGATTTTTCTATTTCTTGATATTAGCAATGTATAGTGGTCAAATAGCATCATTTTCTTCTCGAGACTTTTTCCTTTTTTTCATCATGTAGGAATTAAAATTAATTCCTTTTTTTTATTTACTTTTATCCATGTGGGGAGGAAAAAAATGTCTATACTCGACTACAAAGTTTATTTTGTGTACTACCGGAGGTAGCCGGAGGTAGCCGGAGGTAGCCGGAGGTAGCCGGAGGTAGCCGGAGGTAGCCGGAGGTAGCCGGAGGTAGCCGGAGGTAGCCGGAGGTTCTTTTTTTTTTTCTTAATAGGAATTCTAGGTATAGATTTCCTAATTATAGGAATAACTGGCATAGGACTTAATGAAATCATTTTACAAAGACTATCTCATAGATTGATTGGTGCTGCGCTTTTTTCTTAGCAGGAACAAGTTGTGATAGAATACCTTTTTTTTTTATCTCTTTTTATCTCGAAGATCTCGAAGAGATGGGGGATACCTATTCCAATGTCAAAAATCTTTATCATGTTTAGTAGTTTCTCGATGGTTTCTCTTGCATTGCCAGGAATGAGTGATTTTGTTACAGAATTCTTACTCTTTTTTGGAATAATTACCAGCTCAAAATATCTTTTCATACCAAAAATGTTAATTATTTTTGTAATGTCAATTGGAATGATATTAACTTCTATTTTTTATTATCTATGTTACGATATTATGTCAGATTTTCTATGGATACAAGCTATTTAATATTACAAACTCGAATTTTTTTGATTCTGGACTACGAGAACTTTTTGTCTTGATCTATATCTTTCTATCTGTAATAGGAATTGGTATTTATCCTGATTTATTCTCCCGTTATCGGTTGACAAGGTACAAGTTCTCTTTTTATAGATACTAATTTATAGATACTAATTCTTTTTTTAGATTCAATAAATTTAATTAATTGGAAAAAAAAGTCTTAGAATTCTTTGACTTTCATATTTTCACGATTCTTCGTTGTGCAATGAAAAAAAGGTAAGTGTTAATTAGAATTGTAATTAGATATATCTAAAGTTTTTGAGAACCATTTAAATAGAGGAATTATTCAAATGGTTTTCAAAAACTCGCACAAAATTTCATTGTGTATCTGACGATTCTTTTATGTATCCTTTAATGCAGTTTATTTTATTCAATTAGATATTCATTGGAATGAGCCATAACTATGGAACCCGATTCCTAATAGATTGATCCCAAAATAGCATATCCAAATTAGGAGAAATCCTATAGAAGCTACAAATGCCGAATTCGTAACTTGATTTTGCAATTTTGAATTTTTTCTAGTATGTAAATAAATTGCAAATATGGTCCAAGTAATAAATGCCCAAGTTTCCTTAGGATCCCAATTCCAATATGAACCCCATGCTTCATTAGCCCATACTGCTCCAGAAAGAATGCCTATGGTTAAAAAGGTAAACCCTAAACTAATGACACGATAACTCCAAGAATCCAAATGCTGAATTAATTGATATTTGTAAAAATTTTTAAATGATAGGAAAGAAGTCTTTTTTAAAATACTTCCCTTTTCGTTCAAATATTCCATATCACCAAAGAAAAATGATTTACTTAAACTTAAAAAATTCTTGTTTTTCAAAAAAAAATCGATTTTTTTTTGAAATGTAATCACTATAAGAGCAACTGATAATAATGATCCGCATAAAAGAGCTGCATAGCTCAATAACATCATACTGACATGCATCATTAACCACTGAGATTGTAGAGCAGGTACTAATATTGCGGGTTGATGCATTTCAGTTGAAAGACCTGACGTGGCAAAACCTTGGGTAAAAAAGGTACTTGGTGCAGTTATTGCGTTTAAATCATTTTTAGAATTCCTAATATACGGAATTATATGAATAATGGATAAACTCCATGAAAGGAAAATTAATGATTCGTATAAATTACTTAAAGGAAAATGTCCCGAAGAAATCCAACGAATAACTAAAAACCCTGTTATAGAGGAAAAAGTAGCTATCATTCCTTTTTCTGACGAATTACGTAATTCTTCGATTTCGTAGACTAATAAGTTCATCAAATGAATTATAATCACAATTGAGATGATCGAAAAGGAAATATGAGTTAATATATGCTCTAAGGTCGCAAATATCAT